CGAATTTGAATATCAGAATAGTAGATATAGTTATGATTCAATGGGTTAGGTCCACTTACTTTTTTCGATTTATAATCTTTCCAATTTATTTTGATTGGAATAATCGAAAATAGGAATATCTGGCAATTCAAGGAGATGACTTATGATTATTCATAAAAAAAAAAAATCAGAAAAATGTTCCACTTTCTAACTAGAATTACTAGAATTTACATTCATTAGAATTATAACTTATTAGAATTCATAATTCCATTTTCTAATGAAATTCTACGATTCCTTAGTTTTTTTATTACAAATATCAACAATATCTCTATTCTTCCTTCAAATATGAATACTACTGCTGTAGTTTTATGAAAAAAGTAAAAAGAAAGCCCCTTATCGGATTTGAACCGATGACTTACGCCTTACCATGGCGTTACTCTACCACTGAGTTAAAAGGGCCCCGTTTGATTCAATTCCTGAATAAGGAACTAGCCACTATGAGTCTAGTACATATATTTGTTACTGCATATACTTTTTATATAGATAGATAAGATTAGAATATATATAGATAGATATATTTTATCCGCATAGCGGCTCATTTAAGGAATAAAAAATTGGATTTACCTAGTGAATAGAGTATAGTTAATAAAATGGTTTATTGATATTGGATTTGATAAATATTAATGTAATGAATTATTTCAAAAACTATTCGAATTGAAGTGATTCTCATCATAACAAAATTCATTTCAATGATACATGTATCCACTAATTCAAATATTTCGTCGAATCGTTGATAAAGGTATTCAATTTGTCCTGTCCCTTAACCAAATTTTGATTGAAAAAACAATTTTCAATAACTTGTTGATCCCTATCCTTCTTACCCGATTTCCAGATTGATTATTGTTTTTTTATTTCCCGGCTTAGTGTGAGATAGAAATATACCTACTAAATCTTAACAATGAATGAAAGTGAAAGAAATGAAGTTGAAACCCCTCGCCTCTTCCAGCAAACCGAAAGGATCCTATCTTTCTTTTGCTTTCTTTCGTATTACTCATTTTCGAATTATAGAGTGGCGATTGGAATGAACAATTTCGAAATCTAAATGATGAATCAAAAAAATGCAATGGAATTATGAAAGACGGAAAGATCCTTCTGATCAAATCATATCATTCCATTATTTATATTGACAATTTCAAAAAACTGTTCATACTATGAACATAGTATAATGGCGGTTGGGCAAGTATGCCCCCATCGTCTAGTGGTTCAGGACATCTCTCTTTCAAGGAGGCAGCGGGGATTCGACTTCCCCTGGGGGTAGGGTATTACGAAAGGAAGTTAATCATGGATTATCAATAAAGACTGAAATTGATTCTTCCTGGGTCGATGCCCGAGCGGTTAATGGGGACGGACTGTAAATTCGTTGGCAATATGTCTACGCTGGTTCAAATCCAGCTCGGCCCAATAATTTGCCGATCCACCATGAAATGATATAACCCATTTGTTGTTCTCCGGAAATGACCGATGCGCTCTGATACGGAAGAATAAAAATATGCTATATCCCTGGAGCTATTTATTTTTTTCCGTATTACGCACTTTTTCCACAAATTCCGATCTTGATAATGATCTAGATTCATATCAGGGTCTGTCAGTGTAAAGTCTAAGGAAAGGATTAAAGTAAATAAAAAAAAGAAAGACTCTTTTTTATTTTCATTGATTCATTTTTCAATTGATTTGGCAATAACGACACGGATTACGAGTAATCCGTGTCGATCTCGCTAAAGTGTATATCCATATAGATATCAATATATATCTAGATATCAATATCTAAATAAGTCCCGCTTCTGTCAGTTACAGCACGACGATTCGAATCTAAAATCAAAAGGGGGTTTGAATGAAATCGTAAGAATATGTATACTGTACGCTTTTTTTCCCTGGGATTGTAGTTCAATTGGTCAGAGCACCGCCCTGTCAAGGCGGAAGCTGCGGGTTCGAGCCCCGTCAGTCCCGATGTATACAAATCCAATAAAAAAGACATCCATCAATTAATTTCGTGTGTCAAAGGGAATAAAAATAATAAACATAATCTCATTCTTAACAACGGGGATCCCTCTTTTTTTCTTTCTTTTTTTTTTTTAGTTTAAGGTAAAGGTTCCGACGAAGAAAGAAAAAACTCTTAAAAGAAAAAAGAAAAGGAATTCTATTATTGATTGCATCAGAAATCCAAATTTTGAATTTGATATGGATAAAAGATCTTCCTATGTTATACTATTCAATTCTCGATGATGAATCGATTTGTCAGATATTGTTATTCATAATATTGATCCGATTTGATATCAGCGAGATGTAATTTATACCATTGAATTTACCGACGAAACATTTATTATCTCTATGGGATTAAATCCCGAGTTATTTATTGGAAATTAAAGAGAAATAAAACATAGGGATTATGGAAGTAAATATTCTCGCATTTATTGCTACTGCACTGTTCATTCTAGTTCCTACTGCCTTTTTACTTATAATTTACGTAAAAACGGTAAGTCAAAGTGACTAATTTTACTTAAACATGACTTCTTAATTCTTATCAATGCAATGATTTGATTGACTAAAAAAAAAGATTTCAATTTTGCGTCTTAGTCTTAAATGAAATGATCGGACTAGAATCAGCCGAATTGTATGAAATCTGATATTATGGTAGAAAGAAATCACATCTATTTCTTTCTACCATAATATTTATCTATTATTGTAGTGTATAAAGTTTTACTCTATAAAACTATTGGTTTCATTTTAATATGGATCAATCTACAATATGTATCTTCATATATATCGATAGAATATCAATTCCAAATATGTAATGTACATAGCATAGCGTCTCAACTTTTTTCTTTGTTTCATTCTATTTGATTTGTATGGGTTCCTGAAATAATCAAAGGGCAATTCTTATTCTTCCAATTCGAATTTATGGATTTCGAATTATTTTCAACTAATTATTTGCAAGACCAATCCCGGTATGATATTCATAAAAATCAAGTAATCTTTTTAGCATTCCGAAGAAATAATTGATTAAATCGTTGTTATTAAATAGTTGACAGATGATCCGGGGGTCCTATGATAAACTTTTTCGTATTTTGAAAAAATTGGTGGTCAAACCCAACCGATTTTTTATGTTTGAACCATAATATGAAATGAGTTCAATAAAGCATAAATCCAATTTCGAACCTAAAATACAAATAATAAAATAAAACAAGCGGTAAATACCGAATATAGGGTACTCGCCTAAGGCAATGGCAATATCTTATTATGTGTAGTATCTCGTTAGACAACTCCTAGGTCTATTTTGTTTCCTATAAAAATTGTGTATCCACTTAATAACTAATAACAGAACTATTTTTCTTTTCTCTTTGAAAAAAAGAAAAAGTAAAATAAACAAAGGGGTGGGGGGGTTCGCGGTTCCTCATTGTCTATATATAACTTTGGTAAGAGCCGGTCCATCGAAATAGAAATTTTAAGAAGAATTGGAATGGGAGTCAATTTCCTATTCTTTGTATTCCCTTGACTTTCAAAATACGAACATGGGATAAAATATTTGTTTGATTGAAAGAGTATTTTCTATTTCTATATTATCCATAGAATACATTACACCACTCAAATACAATATAATTGCGAAGTGCAGAGATTGAATTCATGAATTCAATTAAATTAATTAAATTTATACTAATTAATAATAATACTAATTAATTTAATTGAATAGTGAAATTCAAAAAATTTCTGAACCCAGCTATAAAACAATTGATACAATTTGATTTGAGTTTGATCCCTTAACTCAATTAGTAGTACCCTCAGAGTCCACTTCTTCCCCATACTACGAGTGAAAGGGAAAATGTAAAAACTACCATTAAAGCAGCCCAAGCAAGACTTACTATATCCATGTCAATTTTGTCTCCTATCTCTATGAATGAATTATTTCATTATTGTTCACTAATTCTTCTTGTATTATTTTATTTATTTTTTTTTTTTATTATTCACTAAGAATACTATAATATAGTGGAATCGCTGGTACAGAGTCAAAAGGGGATTCTGGCCTAACATCATTGACGAAAGAATCCAATAATTCCAATTAGAACATCTAATAAGTTTTGATCTGATTTCTAATAAGTTTTTATCTGATTTATAGTAGAATCGGAAAACATTAAGCATAAACAAAATATCCGTAGACATCCTTGGAAGTATTAAGGGAATGAATGTTACTAACAGGTAGGAATAATAAGACCCATATTTGATTTTGTTTCCCCCATTTCATTAAGATTAAGTAAAAAAAATATATATATATAGAATCAAGACAGATTATTTCGCATACTCAGATTCTTATTTCCATCTCTTATTTCCATTTGATCTAATCCTTACCGTCTCCCGATTCGTTCCCTAAAACAATCGGAAGACAGCCTATCAAATTATTTGACTAGAGGTTACCGAAAAGAAAGAATTTCTTTTTTATGATTCTATATTCTAATAGAATTCAAATAATTTTTGAATTTTCGAATAGAATATATTTCTATTATATATTTAATAATAATATATTAATTTAATAATATATTAATTTAATATAATAAATTAAATTTAAATATAGTTAATTTATTAATATTAACTAAAAATTTCAATATTGAAATAAATATATAAAATAAATTGTTAAGTTTTCTATCAACAAAACAGAATAAACTATTTTCATTCTCTTGTTGTCCATCAGGCGACACCCGGATTTGAACTGGGGAAAAAGGATTTGCAGTCCCCCGCCTTACCGCTCGGCCATGCCGCCAAAACGATACAAAATAAATATAAATATAGGATAGGAGAATACCCCCTCCCCCCCAAAAACCAAAAGGGGGGTTCTAAACTTCTTTCTTTTTTATTTGTTTGTATTTCCAATTTTGGTTTCTTTAATAATCCCATTCTTCAAAGAGCTCCTTCCCCTTTTTTCTATTGAAAAAACAAACGTGCACCTTCAGTCACAAAAGCAAAAATTCAGG